TTCGAACTGTTCCCAACGATAAAATGATTCAAAAAAAATCTACTGGAATAAAAGAAATTAATAAAAAAGTTCCTCGATGGTCATACAAATTAATTAACGATTTTGAACAACAGGAGGGGGAAACCGAAGAAACTGTGGTAGAGGATCATCAGATTCGTTCAAGAAAATCCAAACGTGTAGTGATTTTTACTGATAACCAACAAAATACTGATGCTTATACTAATACCAAAGAAACTAATAATACTGATCAAACAGGCGAAGTTGCTTTGATACGTTATTCCCAACAATCGGATTTTCGTCGAGACATAATCAAAGGCTCCATGCGCGCTCAAAGACGTAAAACAGTTACTTGGAAACTCTTTGAAGCAAATGCGCATTCCCCTCTTTTTTTGGACCGAATAGACAAATCTTTTTTTTTTTTTTTTGATATTTCTGAACGGATGAAAAAAATTTTTAGAAATTGGATGTGGAAAAACACAGAATTCACAATTTCGAATTATACAGAGAAAAAGACAAAAGAAAGCGCGAAAAAAAAAGAGGAGGACAAAAAAGAAGAAGACAAAAGAAAGGAGAAAGTGCGTATACAAATAGCGGAAGCCTGGGATAGTATTTTACTTGCTCAAGTAATGAGAGGTTTTTTATTAGTAACCCAATCAATTCTTAGAAAATATATTATATTACCTTCATTGATAATAGCTAAAAATATCGTCCGTATACTATTATTTCAATTTCCGGAATGGTATGAGGACTTAAAGGATTGGAATAGAGAAATGCATGTTAAATGTACCTATAACGGCGTTCAATTATCAGAAAAAGAATTTCCAAAAAACTGGTTAACAGACGGCATTCAGATCAAGATCCTATTTCCTTTTCATCTTAAACCTTGGCACAGATCTAAGTTACGAGCCCCTTATAACGATCCAATGAAAAAGCAAGGTCAAAAAAATGATTTTTGTTTTTTAACAATTTTTGGAATGGAAGCTGAACTACCTTTTGGTTCTCCCAGAAAAAAACTTTCATTTTTTGAACCGATTTTAAAAGAACTCAAAAAAAAAATGAAAAAATTGCAAAAGAAATGTTTTATAATTCTAGGAATTTTTAAAGAACAAACAAAATTTTTTCTAAATGTCTCAAAAAAAAAAAAAAAATGGATCATTAAAAACATTCTGTTTATAAAAGAAATAATAAAAGAACTCTCAAAAATAAACCCAATTATATTATTTGGATTGAGAAAAATAGAAGTATATGAATTGAGTGAAATTAAAAAAGATTCAATAATCAGTAATCGGATGATTCAGGAATCGTCCATTCAAATTAGATCTCAGAATTGGACAAATTATTCATTAACAGAAAAAAAAATGCAAGATCTGACTGATAGAATAAACACAATCATAAATCAAATAGAAAAAATTACAAAAGACAAGAAAAAGGGATTTATAACTTCAGATAGAAATTTGAGTTCTAACAAAATAAGTTATGATGATAAAAGATTGGAATCACAAAAAAATATTTGGCAGATATTAAAAAGAAGAACTGCTCGATTAATCCGTAAATCCCATTATTTTATAATATTTTTCATTGAAAAGATATACATAGATATCTTTCTATCTATGATTAATATTCCTAGTATCAATACACAACTTTTTCTTGAATCAACAAAAAAAATTATTAATAAAACCATTAACAGTAATGAAGCAAATCAAGAAAGAATTAATAAAACAAATCAAAGTTTAATTAAATTTATTTCGATTATAAAAGAGTCACTTTCTAATACTAATATTAGTCTTAGTCAAAAAAATTCAAAGACTTTTTTTGACTTATCTTACTTTTCACAAGCATATGTATTTTACAAATTATCACAAACCCAACTTATTAAGTTAGAGAAATTGAAATCCGTATTTCAATATAATGGAACCCCCTTTTTTCTTAAGAATGAAATAAAGGATTTTTTTGTTGTAAGACAAGAACTATTTCATTCCGAATTAAGACCTAAGAATCTTCGCAATTCTGGAATGAATCAATGGACAAATTGGTTAAGGAGTCATTATCAATATCAATGTGATGTATCTCAAATTAAATGGTCTAGAGTAGTACCACAAAAATGGCGAAATATATTGAACTGTATAGCTCAAAATAAAGATTTATATAAAGATTTGTGTGATTTATATGAAAAAGATGAATTAATTCACTACGAAAAAAAAACAAAAATTGAAACGGATTTATTATTGAATCAAAAGGATAATTTTAAAAAACAATATAGATATGATCTTTTAGCATATAAATCTATAAATTCTGAAACTAAGAAGTACTCTTCAATTTATGGATCACCATTACAAGTAAAAACTAACCAAGATATTTTTTATAATTACAACACACATAAACAAAAATCATTTAATATGGTAGAAGATGATATTCGAGATATGGATAAAAATACGGATAGAAAATATTTTGATTGGAGAATTCTCGATTTTTGTCTTAAAACGAAGGTCGATATTGAGGCCTGGATCAATATTGATACTAAGACTAGGGTTAATAAGTATCAAATAATTGATAAAATCAATAATAAGGGTCTTTTTTATCTCACACTTCAGCAAGATCAAAAAATCAACCTATCCAATCAAAAACCCCTTTTGGATTGGATGGGAATGAATGAAGAAATACTAAGTCGTCCCATATCAAATCTGGAACTTTGGTTCTTGCCAGAATTTGTGAGACTTTATAATACGTATAAAATGAAACTGTGGGTTATACCAATTAAATTACTACTTTTTAATTCTAATATAAAAAAAAATGCTAGTGAAAACAAAAGCATCACTGGAAATAAAAAAAGAGATCCTTTTATATCAATATCGTCGAATGAAAAAAAATCTCTTGAATTAGAAAACCGAAATCAAGGAGAAAAAGAATCCCCGGGCCAAGCAGATCTTAAATCAGCTCTTTCAAACCAAGAAAAAGATGTTGAAGAAGATTATACGGGATCGGACATGAAAAAACATAGAAATAAAAAGCAATACAAGATCAATACAAAAGCGGAGTTTGATTTCTTCCTAAAAAGGTATTTGTATTTTCAATTGAGATGGGATGATTCTTTAAATAAAAAAATAATCAATAACATCAACGTATATTGTCTCCTGCTTAGACTGATAAATCCAAGAGAAATTACTATATCCTCTATTCAAAGGGGCGAAATGAGTCTGGATATTTTGACGATTCAGAAAGATGTAACTCTTACAGAATTTATTAAAAGGGGATTTTTGATTATTGAACCAATTCGTCTAGCTATAAAAAATGATGGAAAATTTATTATGTATCAAACCCTCGGTATTTCATTAGTTCATAAAAGTAAACATCAAATAAATCAAAGATACCGAGAAAAAAAACATGTTGATAAGAATTCTGATGAAGTCATTACAAAACATCAAAAGATGACTGGAAATAGATATAAAAAAAATTATGATTTGTTTGTTCCTGAAAATATTTTATCGCCTAGACGTCGTAGAGAATTGCGAATTCTAATTTGTTTAAATTCTAAGAATAGACATAGAAAGGCATCTTTTTGTAATGGGAATGAGGTAAACAGTCAAGTTGTGGATAAAAGCAAAAAATATAAAAAAAAACTTATAAAATTAAAGCTATTTCTTTGGCCCAATTATCGATTAGAAGATTTAGCTTGTATGAATCGTTATTGGTTTAATACCAATAATGGCAGTTGTTTCAGTATGGTAAGGATACATATGTATCCGCGATTGAAAATTCATTAATAGTACATTTTTCCTATATTTCCCATACCATATCTGGTCTATGACGACAAAGAGATGCACGCATACATTGTCTTACATTCCATTCTGATACATGATACTAATTCAATGACATATCAATTAGATCTAGAATGAACAAAATTTTCTTATTTTAGGTCTAAACTTTTATCTTTTGTGAGTGAAGAAACCAACCATACTTTTGTATCCCCTTTCAAATCCAATTTTAAAATGAAAATAGGATTGAGTAAGTTTTATTAAATTAAAAAAAATTAGAAATTAATAACGAAATTCAAATTATTGTATATACCAAATAAAAATTAGGGGCATTATTATTACTGATCAATAAAGATATCTATCAATAAAAAATATCTTAAAATAAAAAGAGGGGGGGAGAGAAGATTTCAGTTTATGGTAAAAAATTCATTCATCTCAGTTATTTCACAAGAAGAAAAAGACGAAAACAGAGGATCTGTTGAATTTCAAATAGTTAGTTTCACCAATAGGATACGAAGACTTACTTCACATTTACAATTACACAAAAAAGACTATTTATCTCAGAGAGGTTTACGTAAAATTCTGGGAAAACGCCAACGATTACTGTCTTATTTGTCAAAGAAAAATAGAATATGTTATAAAGAATTAATTAATCGGTTGGATATTCGGGAGTCAAAAACTCGTTAATTTTATTTTTATAAAGGCATTTTGAATTATTTGATTTATTAGATCTTGAATTTTAATGAACTTTTTTTCGTTTTCAGCAATTCATGAAAGAATGAATCGAGGAAAAACCTATGAATATACCGGCTACAAGAAAAGACCTCATGATAGTCAATATGGGCCCCCACCACCCATCAATGCATGGTGTTCTTCGACTCATCATTACTCTAGATGGTGAAGATGTTATTGACTGTGAACCAATATTGGGTTATTTACACCGAGGAATGGAAAAAATTGCGGAAAATCGAACAATTATACAATATTTGCCTTATGTAACACGGTGGGATTATTTAGCTACTATGTTCACAGAAGCAATAACTGTAAACGGACCGGAACAGTTGGGAAATATTCAAGTACCTAAAAGAGCCAGCTATATCAGAATAATTATGTTGGAGTTGAGTCGTATAGCTTCTCATCTGTTATGGCTCGGTCCTTTTATGGCGGATATTGGTGCACAAACTCCCTTTTTCTATATTTTCAGAGAAAGAGAATTAGTATATGATCTATTCGAAGCTGCCACCGGTATGAGAATGATGCATAATTATTTTCGTATCGGAGGAGTAGCGGCCGATCTACCTCATGGCTGGATAGATAAATGTTTGGATTTCTGCGATTATTTTTTAACAAGAGTTGCTGAATATCAAAAACTTATTACACGAAATCCTATTTTTTTAGAACGAGTCGAGGGAGTAGGCATTATTGGTAGAGAGGAAGTAATAAATTGGGGTTTATCGGGACCAATGCTGCGAGCTTCCGGAATACAATGGGATCTTCGTAAAGTTGATCATTATGAATGTTACGACGAATTTGATTGGGAAGTACAGTGGCAAAAAGAAGGAGATTCATTGGCTCGTTATCTAGTCCGAATTGGTGAAATGATAGAATCCGTAAAAATTATTCAACAGGCCCTGGAAGGAATTCCCGGGGGACCCTATGAGAATTTAGAAATACGATACTTTGATAGAGAAAGGAATCCGGAATGGAATGATTTTGAATATCGATTTATTAGTAAAAAGCCGTCTCCTACATTTGAATTGCCGAAACAAGAACTTTATGTGAGAGTAGAAGCCCCAAAGGGAGAATTGGGAATTTTTCTCATAGGGGATCAGAGTGGTTTTCCTTGGAGATGGAAAATCCGCCCGCCGGGTTTTATCAATTTGCAAATTCTTCCGCGGTTAGTTAAAAGAATGAAATTGGCTGATATTATGACGATACTAGGTAGTATAGATATCATTATGGGAGAAGTTGATCGTTGAAATGATAATTGATACACCGGAAGTACAAGATATCGATTCTTTTTCTAGATTAGAATTTTTTAAAGAGGTTTATGGAATTCTATGGGTTCTTGTTCCTATTTTGACTCTTGTAGTGGGAATCACAATAGGCGTACTGGTAATTGTATGGTTAGAAAGAGAAATATCGGCAGGGATACAACAACGTATTGGACCTGAATACGCCGGCCCTTTGGGAGTTCTTCAAGCTCTAGCAGATGGGACAAAACTACTTTTCAAAGAAAATCTTTTTCCATCTAGGGGGGATACTCGTTTATTCAGTATCGGGCCATCCATAGCAGTCATATCAATTTTAGTAAGCTATTCAGTAGTTCCTTTTGGATATCACCTTGTTTTAGCGGATCTCAATATCGGTGTTTTTTTATGGATTGCCATTTCCAGTATTGCTCCAATTGGACTTCTTATGTCGGGATACGGGTCAAATAATAAATATTCCTTTTTAGGCGGTCTACGAGCTGCTGCTCAATCGATTAGTTATGAAATACCATTAACTTTATGTGTGTTATCAATATCTCTACGTGCGATTCGTGGATACATAGACATAAACTTTTCTCTATTCCTTCCTTTCAAGGAAAGGGTTGGAATGGATTGAGTAGATATCTTAATTTTTTTTTATTCATTATTCGGGTTGATGAACTAAATCAAATAGTTATATGAGTGAAAGAAAACAGCTTATATATTATATATAAATTCGCAGTAAAAAGATTTATTCTCATTTTCTATGTATAAGAGTTAGAGAGTTAAGCGGAAATAAACATAAACAGAAGAGACCGTTTCCCCCAAGATTGGTTGATTAGTCATCCTGACTTGAAGCGGGTTCAAAAGATCAACCGTATTGAGTTTTCACTATCATTTTTATGTATTAGCATAACGGGGGATTGAGCAAAAACGAGTGGATGGTTAGAAACACGAACATATGGAAAGGATTAGTAATGGAGACTATGTAAATTCTCCAAAAGGACATTTTTACATAATATACAAACAAAGAATACTAATTGGGGCTTTAAGTTGGTAGAAATGATCAGGCAGTACTCCCCATTACACGATTCCGATCCAGAGTATACTCCTATCCACCGATTTAATAAATAACTATTCGAAACGAAATAATCCTTTACTTTATTTTGAAAGCCCTCTTTTTCTCAGAAATAGAAAGAAGAATAGGAACGAAAAAAAAAAAAGATATACTTTATTTATTATTTGTTACTTTTATTCTTTCCCATATACATATTAATAGATATAGAATTTGTGTCATAATTCATTAATTAATATAGAATTTTTTTTTCGTACGTGAAACCAACGGGTTATTGATATTTTTACAAGAAGTATTTTATTGAACATTTAAGTTATTACTGAACAAAGAAGAATTGAAATTATTATTGAAATTATTAAATTAAAGAAAGGATGAGATCAATTCAGAAGTACTTTTTTTATTTTATTTTGAATTAAAATAATTCTAACAGACAGAATTCAATTGGTCTAATTTGGGACCGGCCGATAGTTATCCATCCTACAAACATATCAAGATTCAAAAAAGAATACTGACGCGGTCCCTATATTTATTTCTGGCCTTCAAGGAGCCGTATGAGGTGAAAATCTCATGTACGGTTCTGTAATAGCGATGGTAACAGTGATGGTATCACCGACTATAATTATCTAACAGTTCAAGTACAATTGATATTGTTGAGGCGCAATCAAAATATGGTTTTTGGGGATGGAATTTGTGGCGTCAGCCTATAGGGTTTATCATTTTTATTATTTCTTCCCTAGCAGAATGTGAGAGATTACCTTTTGATTTACCAGAAGCAGAAGAAGAGTTAGTAGCAGGTTATCAAACCGAATACTCGGGTATAAAATTTGGGTTATTTTATGTTGCTTCCTATCTAAACCTATTGGTTTCTTCATTATTTGTAACAGTTCTTTACTTGGGAGGTTGGAATATATCTATTCCGGACATATATGTTTCTGAGCTTTTTGAAATAAATAAAACATGTGGAGTTTTTGGAGCGATAATTGGTATCTTTATTACATTAGCTAAAACTTTTTTGTTCTTGTTCATTCCTATCACAACAAGATGGACTTTACCGAGGCTAAGAATGGACCAACTATTGAATCTTGGATGGAAATTTCTTTTACCTATTTCTCTCGGTAATCTATTATTAACAACTTCTTTCCAACTCTTTTCACTGTAAAGTAACATTCTATATTCACAACGTGTCTCAAACAAGAGAAATAAACAAACATAAAACTATTCATATATATATTAACGATATGTTCTCTATGGTAACTGGGTTCATGAATTATGGTCAACAAACAGTACGAGCTGCAAGGTACATTGGTCAAAGTTTCATGATTACTTTATCCCACGCAAATCGTTTACCCGTAACTATTCAATATCCTTATGAAAAATTAATCACCGCGGAGCGTTTCCGCGGTCGAATCCATTTTGAATTTGATAAATGTATTGCTTGTGAAGTATGCGTTCGTGTATGTCCTATAGATCTACCCGTTGTTGATTGGAAATTGGAAACTGATATTCGCAAGAAACGGCTGCTTAATTACAGTATTGATTTCGGAGTCTGTATATTTTGTGGTAATTGCGTTGAGTATTGTCCAACGAATTGTTTATCAATGACTGAAGAATATGAACTTTCTACTTATGATCGTCACGAATTGAATTATAATCAAATTGCTTTGGGTCGTTTACCAATGTCAGTAATTGACGATTATACAATTCGAACAATTTTGAATTCGCCTCAAATAAATAAGTAAATCTCTTATTAACGAATAATTTATAATTACTTTACTAATAACTAATATAGAAGGAATTTAGGTTTCTTTCGTGTTGTTTGGTCAATAACTACAAATACCAACTATTGATTGGTTGGTAAGAAACGCGTCTTAATTTGGATTGAAAATCCATTAATTAATATATCCATAATTGTTTTAAAATATATAGTTTAGAATTAGAACGACTCTTTCAGATAAAGAATGAAATTAGTCCAATAATAGTACTCACATTTATTCATATCCCTTAGTATTTATTTACTTAGGATTAAATTAGGAATTGCTCAAAAATCATAAAAAAAAAATTTCTGGTCGGGTCTCAATAAGGTCATGAAAAACATTTCTATTTATTTATCTCTTATTTTACATATAATGGATTTGCCCGGACCAATACATGATTTTCTTTTAGTCTTTCTGGGATCGGTTCTTATACTAGGAGGTATGGGGGTGGTATTATTTACCAACCCCATTTATTCTGCCTTTTCATTGGGACTGGTTCTTGTTTGTATATCCTTATTCTATATTCTATTAAACTCTTATTTTGTAGCTGCTGCACAACTCCTTATTTACGTGGGAGCTATAAATGTTTTAATCGTATTTGCTGTGATGTTCATGAATGGTTCAGAATATTACAAAGATTTGAATCTTTGGACCATTGGGGATGTGGTTACTTTGCCAGTTTGTACAAGTATTTTTGTTTTACTCATGATTATTATTACGGATACGTCATGGTACGGAATTATTTGGACTACAAGATCAAACCAGATTATAGAGCAAGATTTGATAAGTAATAGTCAACAAATTGGAATTCATTTATCAACAGATTTTTTTCTTCCATTTGAATTCGTTTCGATAATTCTTTTAGCCGCTTTGATAGGTGCAATTGCCGTGGCGCGACAGTAAAAAATTTATAGAATTAGCAATGCACATTAAACTCTGTTCGGTTTTATTACATTACATTTATTTCCCTTTAATTAAAGATTGTTTATGTCTAAAATAGAAATTATTCAATCTATTCTATTAACAATAGAAAATCTGCCTTTGTTCCGTACTTTTTTTTATTCTAGTCAATTGAATCTGTTGAATTGTTGTTCAGTTCATATTGAAATGAATCGAAATTGATAAGGAGTTGGTCAATGATGCTCGAACATGTACTTGTTTTGAGTGCCTACTTATTTTCTATCGGTATCTATGGATTGATCACGAGCCGGAATATGGTTAGAGCCCTTATGTGTCTTGAACTTATACTGAATGCGGTTAATATGAATTTCGTAACATTTTCTGATTTTTTTGATAGTCGCCAATTAAAAGGAAATATTTTCTCAATTTTTGTTATAGCTATTGCAGCCGCTGAAGCAGCTATTGGCCCGGCTATTGTTTCATCAATTTATCGTAACAGAAAATCAACTCGTATCAATCAATCGAATTTGTTGAATAAGTAGTATTAATCATATAAATTCTAATATTCATAAATTAGAATTACCATGACCATACATTACGTAATAATACATGTTTTCAAAAATGTAAGAAATTAAAGTATCTTGGCTCTATCGCATGAGTCAATCCAGAAGTAGATTGATTAGAAAAATTATGATAAATTATTGATTCATCTGGTGTCTAAATATATGATTCATTTACAAGTTTACTAGATCGAAACTTTCTGACATTCAAAAATTTATAGATCCAAATGTCACATTCAGTAAAGATTTATGATACGTGTATAGGGTGTACTCAATGCGTGCGCGCCTGCCCAACGGATGTATTAGAAATGATACCTTGGGACGGGTGTAAAGCTAAGCAAATTGCTTCTGCTCCAAGAACAGAGGACTGTGTCGGTTGTAAGAGATGTGAATCCGCCTGTCCGACAGATTTCTTGAGTGTTCGAGTTTATTTATGGCATGAAACAACTCGAAGTATGGGTCTGGCTTATTAATACGTTCCAGAAAACCCCACTTGAATACATTTGATTTTTTTACCTTTACCGACAAAAACCCGCGCTCAAAAACTTTTTATTTTGAGCACGGGTTTTTCTGGTCCAAGTTTATCTTGTTTTTACCATGAATAATTTTCCTTGGTTAACGCTAGTTGTAGTTTTGCCAATATTCGCGGGTTCCTTAATTTTCTTTCTCCCTCATAGAGGAAATAAGATAATTAGGTGGTATACTATAGGTATATGCGTAATGGAACTCCTTCTAACAACCTATGCATTCGGTTATCGTTTCCAATTGGATGATCCATTAATGCAACTGACAGAGGATTATAAATGGATCGATTTTTTTGATTTTTACTGGAGATTGGGAATAGATGGAATTTCTATAGGACCCATTTTACTGACAGGATTTATCACAACTTTAGCTACTTTAGCGGCTCGGCCGATTACTCGAGATTCCCGACTATTCCATTTTCTGATGTTAGCAATGTATAGCGGTCAAATAGGACCATTTTCTTCTCGAGACCTTTTACTTTTTTTCATCATGTGGGAGTTAGAATTAATTCCAGTTTATCTACTTCTATCCATGTGGGGGGGAAAGAAACGTTTGTATTCAGCTACAAAATTTATTTTGTACACTGCAGGAAGTTCCGTTTTTTTATTAATGGGAGTTTTGGGTATTGGTTTATATGGTTCCAATGAACCAACATTAAATTTTGAAACATCAGCTAATCAATCGTATCCTGTAGCACTGGAAATAATATTCTATATTGGATTTCTTATTGCTTTTGCTGTCAAATCACCGATCATACCCTTACATACATGGTTACCAGACACCCATGGAGAGGCACATTACAGTACTTGTATGCTTTTAGCCGGAATCTTATTAAAAATGGGAGCGTATGGATTGGTTCGGATCAATATGGAATTATTACCCCACGCCCATTCTATATTCTCTCCCTGGTTGATTATAGTAGGCACAATTCAAATAATCTATGCAGCTTCAACATCTCCCGGTCAGCGTAATTTAAAAAAAAGAATAGCCTACTCTTCTGTATCTCATATGGGTTTCATAATTATAGGAATTGGTTCTATAAGCGATACAGGACTCAACGGAGCCATTTTACAAATAATCTCTCACGGATTTATTGGCGCTGCGCTTTTTTTCTTGGCCGGAACGAGTTATGATAGAATACGTCTTGTTTATCTCGACGAAATGGGCGGAATGGCTATCGCAATTCCAAAAATATTCACGACTTTCAGTATCTTATCAATGGCTTCTCTTGCATTACCGGGCATGAGCGGTTTTGTTGCCGAATTGTTAGTTTTTTTTGGAATACTTACTAGTCAAAAATATCTTTTAATGACAAAAATATTAATAACTTTTGTAATGGCAATTGGAATGATATTAACTCCTATTTATTCATTATCTATGTTACGCCAGATGTTCTATGGATACAAGCTTTTTAATGCCCCAAACTCTTATTTTTTTGATTCTGGACCGCGAGAATTATTTGTTTCGATCTCTATCCTTTTACCTGTAATAGGTATTGGTGTTTATCCCGATTTCGTTTTATCATTATCAGTTGACAAGGTCGAAGCTATTATATCCAATTATTTTTTTCGATAGTTTTTGTGAGTAAACCAAAAAATGAAACTGAAATCCCATGATTTTAAAAATGGTTGATTGTACAATAAAAAAATGAGTCTTTTATATTTAAAATAAATAAATTTAAGTAAAATAAATAAATTGGAATTCTATTATAACTAGATATCTTTTGAATTTGTGAGAACCATTTGAATCAAGTAATGGAAATGATTCAAATGGTTCTTGATTGTTTACATGAAGTTTTCGTATATATACCTGTATGCCGTCCTATGTTTATATTCGTCAAGTCTTTTATTCAATTAGATGTTAATGTAAATGAACCATAACTATGCAACCCTATTCCTAATAGATTAACCCCAAAATAGCATATCCAAATTATAAGAAAGCCCATTGAGGCCACAATTGCAGAATTTACACTTTCAAAATTTTTATTTGTTCTAATATGTAAATAAATAGCGAATATGGTCCAAGTAATAAATGCCCAAGTCTCCTTTGGATCCCAATTCCAATATGATCCCCATGCTTCATTAGCCCATACTGCTCCCGAAAGAATACCTACGGTTAAAAGGATAAACCCTAGACTAATAATACGATAACTCCAACGATCCAATTGTTGAATCAATTGATACCTGTAATAATTTTGAGACGAAATAAAAGAAGTGTTTCGTAAGACATTGTTTCTTTCGTTCACGTATTGAATCTCACTAAAGTAAACTGACTCATTTTCTAAATTATTGCTTTTACTAAAAATCCTTATGAATTTTCGAAATGTAATGACTAGAAGAGCTAGTGATAATAATGATCCACACAAAAGAGCTGCATAGCTCAATACCATCATACTTACGTGCATCATTAACCAATGGGATTGGAGAGCGGGTACTAATATCGCGGATTGATGCATTTCAGTTAAAAGACCCGAAGTAGCAAAACCTTGAGTAAAAATAGCACTTGGCGCGGTTATTGCGCTTAAATGGTTTTTATGTTTTTTAAAATACGGAATAATATGAATAATGGAAAAACTCCACGAAAGAAAAATGAATGATTCATATAAATCACTTAATGGTAAATGCCTCAAATACATCCAACGAGTAACTAATAATCCTGTTATGCAGAAAAAAGTAGCTATCATCCCCTTTTCTGACGAATCATCTAGTCCTACGATTTCATCGACTAATAAAATTATCAAATGAATTGTAATTACAATTGAAACGATCGAAAAGGATATATGAGTTAATATATGCTCTAAAGTTGAAAATATCATAAAAATTATTAAATTAATAAGGGCGTCCCTCAATTATAGGAATTGAAATCGGGAATTGAATTCATTATAGGACTTACTCTTTTAGAAGATGCCATGCCGCCACTCGGACTCGAACCGAGATGCTCTAGCACTGCTTCCTAAGAGCAGCGTGTCTACCGATTTCACCATAGCGGCTTATTCGAAATCATAATAACCTATTTTTATTCAATCGTCGAGCTTGAAGGAGTTAATTCAATCCAATATTTTTTTTTAGGAAACCATTCAAATTGATGAATAAAAACTTGTTTAAAAATTAGGGATTAAAACGTTTTCGTTAACGTTAATAATATTGATTTTTCTTATTATTATCTTTTTATTTAGTTATTTAGTATTTTAGGATGTCAATTTTATTTAACTGAACTAACAATGTATTTTTTCGTAGGCTATTACTTTATGCTCTCCTAAAACTAAAATGGAACAGTTGTAACTAGATAATTTTTACTTCAATCCCTGGATATAAGTAAAAAAAATGTTCTGCCTCGTTTGCATTTTTTAATGATTAATTTCTTTTATCATTTATTTTATTAATCTAAAATAAAAAATTCATTTTATCGATTAATAAAAAAATCGAATTTTTATATAACACAATTTCAGCGATACACTCAAAAGATTTATGTAAATATTTGCATAGTTACGTTGCGTTAGGATTTTTTGTTGTGTAGAGAATTTGCGTTAAGATTTAGCAAACCCATTAAGTTAGGTATTTGGGATGGTCGTATCAATCATATAAAAAAATTTCGTATAGAAATTGTACCGTACTTCAAAATATTTTCTAAATTTTTTAATTAATATATATATATTATATCTTGATCGATCTTCCAATCGAAACATAGGATCTAAAATAGATCACTCAAAATTGGCGCATTCGTCATATAACTACCTAAAAATGGAAACGGGGCTTTTATTAATTTAATTGGGTTTAAGGAATTTATATAGTGATAATAATTTATAAAACCCAAAATAATGGTTTAAAAGATTATAAAAAACATTTTCAACTTAATCAATTAGTTTCAACGACCTCTTCTTTATAATATAAAATCAAAAATATAACTAAAAAAAAATTCTTTTTATTATTGAGTAAGGGCGATGGGGAAAGTGATAATCCCCATCCGGAAAATGATAAAACATACTAAAATGAAAGGCGAAACCTTGCGCTTGCGTTTACCCTTTTTTCAAACAAAAAAGTACCATTCATTTTTAGAATTCAGTAGACAACATAATTCTTATCTATATCAGAAACGAAAGAAAAATTTGGCTTCAAATTAAAGTAAAACAAATTCAATTTTATATTCGTTTAAATTAAAACATTATGAGACTAATTCTTTTTTATTTATTTTATTTTTAATGTATATTGTTTATATTGTAATTTATCTTATATATTAATATTTATTCTTTTACTATACTATTATGATGTTAATATTAATTATAATTGATAAATATTATTTATCATTTTTATAACTTATAAATAAACTATAAACAAAATTATATCACTTTATTAGTTATTAGAACGATTCAGATTATTTATTTGTTACACAAAAAAAACTTTTAGAACTCCCGGTAGAAAGAGATTTCGCTAACGAAAAAGCTTTCAATGCTGCCCTATATCCCTTCCTTTTCCAAATATTTTTACGAATACGTTTTTTTGAAATAGAGGTGCGCTTTTTTGGAACTGCCATTAAAAAGTTATAATAGGTTTTTCGGTTGGATGTGAAAGACATCTATTGTTCAAAATCAATTGTTCTTTACTATTCTCTATCTATTTTTTCTCTAAATTAGACTCCAAAAAAAAAGGGGGGGGGGGTAAAAATCACATAAAATATTAATAAGAACGATAAGGTACACTATGCCAAATAGATTGAAGTTGATAAAAAAAAAAATAAAAAAAAAAAAAAAAGAAAGATTGTCCGTTTCGTTTTCTTTCTATTTTCGTCGTGTTACATTTATACATGTAATAAAAAAATCGAAAAGTTTAATAACCCAATCCTTCTCCCGCTTAATTAAAAAAAAAAAACTTTAATAATTTTTTTCTATTATATTAATTAATTTAATATTAATTTAATTGGTCAAGCTCGAAGAAAGAGTCCACAAAATTTTAATTATCAAATGAGACTAGTAGTTAATCTGTTAAAGGATACAAAATACATAATTTAAAGGCATTTTATTTGCCCCCTTTTTTTCCGTAAAATTAAAGTGTTGGATATCATAGCATTTCCTACAAATAGCTTTTATTGTAATGGAAGACAAACAATTAGTTACAAAACAAATTGGTTAATGATTCTAAATAACCGAATTACAATAAATAGTTTTAGTTATGGGCTTTATGATTCATATCAAATACTGTTTTTGGTATAATTATTTATCCTTGTTCTATAGATATAAAAAAATTATTGTAATACGTAATAATTAAAATGAAAATTCTAATTTTCATTTTTTATCTTCATAAAATTTTATTTAAAAATTTGAATTTAATATTAACAATTCAGTATTAATAAAATTAAATACGTATTTCTTTTTCACTAGTGACTTATTTATATCATTTGACCAATTATAACCTCTTGATTTTAAATATTTGAAGTAGTTTGGAAAGATTCAGAATAATTAAGGCTAGAAAATTCTATTTAAGTTTTATTTTATATATCTTAATTTTTTTTATTAACCGACCCCTTTCAAAAGAAAAGAAATAAGAACCGGTGACTCAGAAACAATTAATTAAGATAAATTTTTTTTTTTTTTTTTTTATGGAATATCAATATTCATGGATTATACCTTTCATTCCACTTCCAGTTCCTATCTTAATTGGAACAGGACTTCTACTTTTTCCAACGGCAACAAAAAATCTTCGCCGTATGTGGGCTTTTCCTAGTGTTTTATTATTAAGTATAGTTATGGTTTTTTCAGCCCTTTTTTCTATTCAGCAAATAAATAATAATTCTGTCTATCAATATGTATGGTCTTGGACCATCAATAATGATTTTTCTTTAGAATTTGGCTGCTTGGTTGATCCACTTACTTCTATTATGTCGATATTAATCACTACTGTTGGAATTATGGTTCTTATTTATAGTGACAATTATATGTCTCATGATCAGGGATATTTGAGATTTTTTGCTTATATGAGTTTTTCCAATACTTCAATGTTGGGATTAGTTACTAGTTCTAATTTGATACAAATTTATATTTTTTGGGAATTAGTTGGAGTGTGTTCTTATCTATTAATAGGTTTTTGGTTCACACGACCCAGTGCCGCGAATGCTTGTCAAAAAGCGTTTGTAACTAATCGTGTCGGGGATTTTGGTTTATTATTAGGAATTTTGGGTTTTTATTGGATAACAGGTAGTTTCGAATTTCGGGATTTGTTTGAAATATTCAATAACTTGGTTTATAATAATGAAGTTAATTTTTTATTTGTTACTTTATGCGCCTCCCTATTATTTGCCGGCGCTGTTGCTAAATCCGCCCAATTTCCCCTTCATGTATGGTTACCTGATGCCATGGAAGGGCCTACCCCCATTTCGGCTCTTATACATGCCGCTACTATGGTAGCAGCAGGAATTTTTCTTGTAGCTCGGCTTCTTCCTCTTTTCATAGTTATACCTTACATTCTAAATCTAATAGCTTTGATAGGTATAATAACATTATTTTTAGGAGCCACTTTAGCTCTTGCTCAAAAAGATATTAAGAAAAGCTTAGCTTATTCTACAATGTCTCAATTGGGTTATATGATGTTAGCTCTAGGTATGGGGTCTTATCGAGCTGCTTTATTTCATTTGATTACTCATGCTTATTCGAAGGCATTGTTGTTCTTAGGATCTGGATCAATTATTCATGCGATGGAAGCTCTTGTTGGATATTCTCCAGATAAAAGTCAGAATATGGTTCTTATGGGCGGTTTAAGAAAACATGTACCAATTACAAAAACTGCTTTTTTATTGGGTACACTTTCTCTTTCTGGTATTCCACCCCTTGCTTGTTTTTGGTCCAAAGATGAAATTCTTAATGATAGTTGGTTGTATTCACCTATTTTTGCAATAATAGCTTGGTCCACAGCAGGATTAACTGCATTTTATATGTTTCGGATCTATTTACTTGCTTTTGAAGGACATTTAAACG